TTTGCTTGTTGTTAGGATGGATTCAGTGGGAGATAGATTGGTTGTGATGTGTTGGATGTAAATTTGGATTATGTATGTTGAAGTTATTACATCTATAGATAGATTCCTAATATAAAATATTTTTAGTTCCGATAACGATAGCGGTTAGTGAGGTATATAGTGTTGCATGAGTGACTTCTTATTTGTGTTGCATGTGCTTGGTCCTGTTTTTGGGGTTTGGCAGGGCAGTTATGAGTATTTGCATGCTTTGGAGTTACGGGGGGTAAGGGGGGTTTGATCTAGGTTAGGTTCTTGTTGTATTTGTATGTGTATATCCCTGTATGTGTATATCCCTGTATGTGTATATCCCTGTATGTGTATATCCCTGTATGTGTATATCCCTGTATGTGTATATCCCTGTATGTGTATATGTCCTGTAACCATTGACTGAATTGCACCTTATGGTTGTGCGATGCGGATAAATGATGATGATAAAGCCCAGCTACATATTATTTGCATGTGACAAGGCCTTTACGGCCACAGCTGAGTGATACCAAGTTCTCCCCCCCCAAATTAAAAAATACCAAATGCATGACACCACAGTTATGTGTGATCATGGGCTGATTAGTCATTAGTCCATCGAGATGTCCCATTTGAGAGGTTAGTAGGATTGGATTGAGGATTCTATGGCCCTGAAGTAAGAACCAGATGTCAGATATAGTTTCAGTATAGCTACCCCCACGTTTCATGGGCCCGGAGCGAGAAGAGGTATCCTTCGCGCAAGGGTTGATGGTTTCTCGAGGCCTGGTGATTAAGCTCGTGATCTAAGTGAAATACATTCATGTAAAATCAATCATATATGTACATGCTTATATGCATGGGGCAAACCATTAATGCACGATATACATAGGGGGAGAAAATAAGGGGTATGTACCGGGGAGATGAATTAAAAATTACTAAATATATGAATAGAGTGATATGGTGAGGAAATCAGGGAATAGTTTAAGCTAGAATGTCAGCTTTGGGTGTTGATGGTGGGGCGATAGTCTCTTCCTTGAGTCTTAGGGAGATTGGTTCTCCATTTTTGGTTTACAAGACCAAGGTAATTTATATACTACAAAGACTCTTCATTTTAATAGGTTGTTTTCGATAATGCTGATTGTTGGTATTAGGGCTAGGAGGATTGTGAAGTAGAGGATTGAGGCTAGTTGGCCAATAGTGATGTATGGGTGTTCTACTGGTTGGCCGCCAATTCATGTTAAAATGAGAAGATCGGCTACTAGTAGTCAGAATATGCATTGGCTTAATGGACGGAATATTATGCTTCGTTGTTTGGAGGTGTGGAGAAGTGGGATGATGGCTAAAATTAGGATGGAAAATAATAGGGCTAGTACTCCTCCTAGCTTGTTGGGGATGGATCGTAGGATTGCGTATGCAAATAGGAAGTATCATTCGGGTTTGATATGGGGTGGCGTGCTGAGTGGATTGGCGGGTGTGTAATTGTCTGGGTCTCCTAGCAAATCGGGTGAGAATAATACTAGTACTATTAGTAGGAGTGCTATAAGTAGGGCTCCTAGGATGTCTTTGATTGTATAGTATGGGTGGAATGGGATTTTGTCTGAGTTAGAGGGGATTCCTGAAGGGTTGTTGGATCCTGTTTCATGGAGGAATAGTAGGTGAATGGCTGCTAGTGCTAAAATGATGAATGGTAGGATGAAGTGGAAGGCGAAGAATCGTGTTAGGGTGGCTTTGTCTACTGAGAAGCCTCCTCAAATTCATTCTACAAGGTTAGTTCCGATATATGGGATGGCTGATAGTAGGTTGGTGATTACGGTTGCACCTCAGAATGATATTTGTCCTCATGGTAAAACGTAACCTATGAATGCAGTTGCTATAACTGTTAGTAGTAGGATAATGCCAATGTTTCATGTTTCGGGAAATATATAAGAACCATAGTATAGGCCTCGTCCTACGTGTAGGAACAGGCAGATAAAGAATATGGAAGCCCCGTTGGCATGTATATATCGGATAATTCAGCCATAGTTTACGTCTCGACAGATGTGGGTTACTGATGAGAAGGCTGTGGTTGTATCCGATGTGTAGTGTATGGCTAGAAATAGTCCTGTGAGGATTTGGATGATTAGGCAGACTCCGAGTAGGGAGCCGAAGTTTCATCATGTTGAGATATTTGACGGTGCGGGTAAATCGATGAATGAATTGTTGATAATTTTAGCTAATGGGTGAGTTTTGCGAATGTTGGTCATTAATTTTCTTATAGTTGAATTACAACGATGGTTTTTCATATCATTGGTCATGGTTAAATTCCATGTAAGAATGATGATAACATACATTGTATTCATTCTAAGCGTTGTTTTTGTAGTTAGTTTTGTAGGGTTTTCTTCAAAACCTTCTCCTATCTACGGTGGGCTGGTTTTAATTGTTAGTGGGGCTATTGGTTGTGGGATTGTCTTGAGTTTTGGAGGGTCTTTTTTAGGTTTGATAGTGTTTTTGATTTATTTGGGGGGTATGTTAGTTGTTTTTGGGTATACTACAGCTATAGCTACTGAACAGTATCCTGAGGTTTGGGCTTCTAATAAGGCTGTGTTGGCTGCTTTTATTGTTGGGGTGCTATCTGAATTGTTAACCGTTTGTTATATTTTGAATGAGGATAATTTTGAAGTTGATGTTGTGTTGAAGTTTAATGGGGCGGGTGATTGGGTTATTTATGACACAGGGGATTCTGGGTTTTTTAGTGAGGAAGCTATAGGAATTGCTGCTTTGTATAGTTATGGTACTTGGCTTGTTGTTGTTACTGGTTGATCACTTCTTATTGGGGTGTTAGTGATTATGGAGGTTACTCGTGGAAATTAAGTATAAGTAGGGTGAAGGTTAGGGTGAATATAAAGGATATGAAGTACAGTTTAATTAGGCCTTTTTGGTTGGATACGGTGATTGAGGATTTCATTTGGAAGTGGGAGATGGATTTTGGTAGGATTTTTTCTAGTCAGATTAGGTCTATTAGTGTTGATGCTGATTTTTGGCTTATGAGTAGGTTTATTTTTGGCATTAAGCGGTGAATAATAATGGGATAATATCCTAGTATGCTTGAGAATTTTGTTAAGTTGTTGGGATATTTAAATTTCAGGCTCTGTATTGTGAGGATTAGTTCTAGTGCCAGGATGAAGCCTAAGATGGTGACGATGAGGGCCGTTGTTTTTAGATAATGAGGCATAGTTATCTGGGGTACGGTAGTGGGTGTGATATTGTAGGTAATGAAATAGCCTGCAAAAATGCTCCCGAATAGTAAGCGTTTGATGGAATTGATTAGGAATGGATTGTTCTCGTTGATTATGGCGGTGGGGTTGAAGCGGGGTTGTCCTAGGAGTGCGAAGAATATAATTCGAGTGCTGTAGGCGGCTGTTAGGGATGTGGCAACGAGAGTTATTAGTAGGGCTCAGGCGTTGGTATACGACGTGTTGGCGGTTTCAATGATTAGGTCTTTGGAGTAGAACCCTGTGAGAAAGGGTATTCCTGTGAGTGCTAGGCTTCCTACTGTTAGGGAGGTGGTGGTGAATGGTAGTGCTTTGTATAGTCCTCCTATTTTTCGAATATCTTGTTCGTCGTTTAGGCTGTGGATGATAGATCCTGAGCATAGGAATAGTATAGCTTTGAAGAATGCGTGTGTGCAGATATGGAGGAATGCTAGGTATGGTTGGTTAATGCCGATGGTTACGATTATTAGTCCGAGTTGGCTGGAGGTGGAAAAAGCAATAATTTTTTTGATATCATTTTGTGTGAGGGCGCATATTGCTGTGAATAGAGTTGTGATAGCTCCTAGGCATAGTGTAGCAGTTTGTATTGTTTTGTTATGTTCTATTAATGGGTGGAATCGGATTAGGAGAAAAACTCCTGCTACAACTATTGTGCTTGAATGTAGTAGGGCTGATACAGGGGTAGGTCCTTCTATGGCTGAGGGTAGTCAGGGGTGTAGGCCAAATTGTGCGGATTTTCCAGTGGCTGCTAGTAGGAGGCCTATAAGGGGGATATTAAGGTTTTCATTGTTGGTTATGAAGATTTGTTGCAGGTCTCATGTGTTTAGGTTAGTTAGAAATCAGGCTATTGTTATGATGAATCCTACGTCTCCGATGCGATTATATAAGATAGCTTGTAATGCGGCTGTATTTGCGTCCGTTCGTCCATATCATCATCCGATCAGTAGGAAGGATATAATGCCTACTCCTTCTCAGCCGATAAATAGTTGAAATATATTGTTGGCAGTGACCAGAATTATTATGGTGATGAGGAATATTAGTAGATATTTGAAAAATCGGTTGATGTAGGGGTCTGAGTGTATGTATCATATTGAAAACTCTATGATTGATCATGTGACGAATAATGCCACTGGTATAAAGATTATTGAGAAATAATCTAGTTTGAAGCTGAGTGATAGTTTTATAGTTTGGATTGTGATTCAATGTCAGTTCGAGATTATTATGTCTTGGCCTGAGTGTAGGAATATTATTGTAGGAATTAGGCTGGTTATAAAGGCATATGAAATAGTGGTTTTTACATATTGTGGGTAAAGTTTACTGGTGTAGATGGTAGTGCTGGTCATTATAACAGGTAGTGTTAGTATGAATAGTGTTACGAGAATTAAGGGGGAGAATGGATTAATTACTTTTATTTGGAGTTGCACCAATTTTTTGGTTCCTAAGGCCAACGGATTACTGTTATCCTTTAAAAGTTGAAAAAGCCATGTTTTTATGCATGGAAGCATGAGTTAGCAGTTCTTGCGTGATACTTTTTCGGTAAATAAAAAGGTCTCAGCTTTTATTGTTAGATTCACAATCTAATGTTTTTGTTAAACTATATTTACAATAGATGGCCCCTAGGATAATTTTAGGGTTTAGTGAGAGGAGAAGTAGGGGTAGAAGATGGAGGGCTATTAGGCAGTTTTCTCGTGTGTATGTTGGTTTGATATTTTTAATGTGGTGAGTGTGTTTTCCGCGTTGGGTAGTAATTAGCATGTATAGGGAGTAGAGGGCAGTGATGGTGATGTTGAGTCCTATTAGGATAATGGTAATATTAGATCATGAGAATGAGGCTACTACCACGAATAGTTCTCCTATTAGATTGATTGTGGGTGGTAGGGCTAGGTTAGTTAGGCTGGCAAGTAGTCATCATGAGGCTATTAAGGGTAGGAGTATTTGTAATCCTCGTGCAAGGATTATAGTGCGGCTATGAGTGCGTTCATAGTTGGAATTAGCCAGGCAGAATAATACGGAAGATGTCAGGCCGTGGGCAATTATTAGGGCTGTTGCTCCTATGTAGCTTCATGGTGATTGAATAAGGACGGCCATGATTACTAGGGCTATATGGCTTACAGAAGAGTAGGCGATTAAGGATTTTAGATCCGTTTGGCGTAGGCAGATGGAGCTGGTTATGATTATTCCTCATAAGGATAGTATTATGAAGGGGTACGCTATAAAACTTGTTAGTGGGTTTAGTATTATAGTGATTCGTATTATTCCGTACCCACCTAGTTTTAGGAGGACGGCGGCGAGAACCATGGATCCAGCGATTGGGGCTTCTACATGGGCTTTTGGAAGTCATAAGTGGAGGCCGTATAGGGGTATTTTTACTATGAATGCTATTATGCATGCCAGTCATAGTAGGGTATTAGATCAGGAGTCTGATAATGGTTGTGTTCAGTGTTGTAGTACTAGCAGGTTTAGAGTGCCTGAGTTGTTTTGGGCTCATAGTAATGCGATTAATAGGGGTAAAGAGCCCGTTAGGGTATAAAATAAGAAATACAGGCCTGCGTTTAGGCGTTCTGCTTGATTGCCCCATCGGGTGATAATGATTAGTGTGGGTATCAATGTGGCTTCAAATATAATGTAAAATATTACTAGTTCTGTGGCGGCGAATGTTATTATTAAGAATAGTTGTAGTGTAATTAGTATTGTAATATATAGTTTTTTTCGAATGAGGGTTTCCTTTGACAGGTGGTGTTGGCTTGCTATTAGTATTAGGGGGAGGAGTCATGTTGTGAGTATTAATAGGGGGGCTGATAAAGAGTCTGTAAAGAATAAAAGTGAGAAATTTAGGCTATTGTCGGTAAGTTGATTGAGGTATATTAGGCTAATAAGGCTAATTAATATGCTATATGCCGTTGTGTTGATTCAGATTATGTTGGGTTTTGATAATCATGTTAGGGGGATTAGTGTTAGAGTTGGAATAATAATTTTTAGCATTGTAGTAAGTTCAGATTTTGTACGTAGTCTGTTCCGTAAGTGTTGGAGACCATGACCAGCAGGGATAGGCCTAGTGCTGCTTCACAGGCCGCGAATACTAAAAGAATAATGGGGGCTATGCTAGCTAGTGTGAAGTGATTGCTTAAGATGGTTACTGTTATTAGTACAAAGAGGGATAATATTATACCTTCCAGGCATAGGAGGGAGGATATAAGGTGAGATCGGTAGATGAGTAATCCTATGAAAGATAGAGTAAAGGCAAGGAAGATATTGATGTATACTATGGACATTTGATAATTGTAATGTTAATTACAATTTAATGAGTCGAAATCATTTGTTTTTATTAAACTAATTATCATATTCATTTCATTCTAAGCCTTCTTCGGTTCATTCATAGGCCAGGCTAATAGCTAGTAAGGAAATTAGTAGTAATGCTATGGTGAGTATTGTATTTAAGTTGATTGATTGTGAGGCTCATGGTAAGGGTAGGAGTAGTGCGATTTCTAGATCGAACAGCAGAAATGTGATAGCTACTAAGAAAAATTTTATGGAGAAAGGTAAGCGTGCGGATCCTAGAGGGTCGAATCCACACTCGTAGGGGCCTGCTTTTTCTGAATAAATGTTTAGTTGTGGGAGTCAGAATGCAATTAGGACGAGTAGTGATGCCAGGGCTATGTTGGTGAATAGGGTTAATACTATGTTTATTACTTCTCTCTGGGGTTTACCAGAACTAATTGATTGGAAGTCAATTGTACTTAGTTGATACTAGAGAAATAGGATCCTCATCAATAGATAGATACGTATAGGAATAGTCATACAACATCTACGAAATGTCAGTATCAGGCTGCTGCTTCAAATCCAAAATGGTGATTGGATGTAAAGTGGAATTTTAATTGGCGTAGGAAGCACACGACAAGGAAGGTGGATCCAATAATGACATGTAGGCCGTGAAATCCCGTTGCTATGAAGAATGTAGAGCCATAAATTCCATCAGAGATTGTGAATGGGGTTTCGTAGTATTCTGAGGCTTGTAGGAGTGTAAAGTATAGGCCTAGGGAGATTGTGATGAATAGGCCTTGGAGTATGTGCTTTCGGTTTCCCTCTATTAGACTATGGTGGGCTCAGGTAATGGATACTCCTGAAGCTAGGAGTACGGAGGTATTTAGTAGGGGTACTTCCAATGGATTTAGGGGTAAAATGCCAGTAGGGGGTCAGCATCCTCCTAACTCGGGGGTTGGTGCCAGGCTTGAGTGGTAAAAGGCTCAGAAAAACCCTGCAAAGAAGAATACTTCTGATACGATGAAAAGGATTATTCCATATCGTAGGCCTTTTTGAACGGTAGGTGTGTGGTGACCTTGAAATGTTCCTTCTCGAATGATGTCTCGTCATCATTGGTATATGGTTAATATATTGGTAGTTATTCCCAGGGCTAGGAGAATTATTGAGTTGAAGTGAAATCATATTGCTAGTCCCGATGTTATGAGAAGGGCGGATAGGGCTCCCGTGAGTGGTCATGGGCTGGGGTTTACTATGTGGTATGAATGGGTTTGGTGGGTCATTAGGTGTTGTCATGTAGGTATAGGCTTACTAGTAGGGTGAAGACATAGGCTTGAATGAGGGCTACTGCAAATTCTAGAATGGTTAGTAGGATAAGAATGGTGAAAGTTACTATGGCTGCGATAGTGCTTATGTTTGTTAGGACTAGGGTAGCTCCGCCAATTAGGTGAATTAATAGGTGGCCTGCAGTGATATTGGCTGTTAGTCGTACAGCTAGGGCCATAGGTTGGATAAATAAGCTAATAGTTTCAATGACTACGAGTATAGGAATCAGGGGAAGAGGGGTTCCTTGTGGTAGAAAGTGGGCTAGGGAAGCTTTAGTTTTGTGTCGGAATCCGATAATTACTGTGCCTGCTCATAGGGGGATGGCTATTCCTAGGTTTAGAGATAGTTGTGTGGTGGGGGTAAACGAATGGGGTAAGAGGCCTAGTAGGTTGGTAGAGCCAATGAATAGGATGAGAGATATCAGTATTAATGCTCAGGTTTGTCCTTTTGAGCTGTGAATAGATAATATTTGTTTCGATGTTAGTTGGACTAGTCATTGTTGAATAGAGATAAGTCGATTAGGAACTAATCGGTTTGGGGAGGGGAATAAGATGCTTGGGAATATTGTAATAATAACAACAATAGGGAGTCCTATTATTGTAGGGGTAATGAAAGAGGAGAATAAATTTTCGTTCATTTTTTTTCTCAAGGGACGGTGGGTTTTAGTTTTGATGTTAATTTTGACTCAGGGTTTTCTGGAAAGTTATATTTTGATAATTTCAGTTGGAATAGGATAAATAGGGTAATAATTATTGAAATGATGGTAATAAGCCATGTTGAAGTGTCTAATTGTGGCATTTCATTAAGGAGAGATTTCTACTCTCAGTCTTTAACTTAAAAGGTTAATGCTGTGTTTAGCTTCTCAATGAATTTATAGTATTGAAGCAGATCATTTTTCGAAGTAAGATAAAGGTACTAGTTCAAGGACGATGGGTATAAAGCTATGGTTGGAACCGCAGATTTCTGAACATTGACCATAGTATAGTCCTGGTCGTATAGCTATTAGGGTTGTTTGGTTTAGGCGACCTGGAATAGCGTCGGTTTTTAGCCCTAGAGAGGGCACAGCTCATGAGTGTAGTACGTCTTCAGATGAGATTAATATGCGAATTGTTATTTCTATTGGGAGTACTACTCGATTGTCTACTTCCAGAAGTCGTAGTTCTCCGGGTTTTAGTTCTTGAGTTGGAATTATGTATGAGTCGAAGTTAAGATCTTCGTAGTCTGTATATTCGTAACTTCAGTATCATTGGTGTCCTATTGTTTTTACGGTTAAAGATGGGTTGTTGATTTCATCTATTATATAGAGGATTCGTAATGAAGGTAGAGCAATTAGAATTAAAATGATGGCAGGCAAGATGGTTCATACTGTTTCGACCTCCTGGGCGTCTATAGTGCTTGTGTGTGTTAGTTTGGTGGTTAGTATTAGTGAGATGATGTAGAGGACAAGAGAACTGATTAAGAATACGATTATTAGTGTATGGTCATGGAAATGTAGTAATTCTTCTATGATGGGTGAAGTTGCATCTTGAAGGCCTATTTGAAAAGGGTATGCCATGGAGATATAAAGGGTTTTCACCTATAATTTGACTTTGACAAAGTCATGTAATTTTTACTAATACCTCTTTATCGAGAAAGACATAGTGGTTATGATATTGGCTTGAAACCAATCCTAGGGGGTTCGACTCCTTCCTTTCTTACTACTTTGATAGAACGTAAGTTGGCTCTTCAAATGTGTGGTATGGGGGAGGGCATCCGTGCAGTCATTCAATGTTTGTTGAGGTGAGTTCTACCATTAATACTTCTCGTTTAGATGCAAAGGCCTCTCAGATTATGAAGATTATTAGTATTACTGCTGTTAGTGAAATGAATGAACCTATGGAAGACACTGTATTTCATGTTGTATAAGCGTCTGGGTAGTCGGAGTATCGTCGTGGTATGCCGGATAGTCCTAGGAAATGTTGAGGAAAAAATGTTATGTTGACTCCTACAAATATAATTGTGAAGTGAGCTTTTGCCCAAACATCATTTAGAGTATAGCCTGTAAATAGTGGGAATCAGTGGGCAAATCCGCCCATGATTGCAAATACTGCCCCTATTGAGAGGACGTAGTGGAAGTGTGCTACTACATAGTATGTGTCGTGAAGAACGATGTCTAGTGATGAGTTTGATAATACAATTCCTGTTAAGCCACCTACTGTAAATAGAAAGATGAACCCTAGGGCTCATAGTATGGCTGGTGATCATTTAATATTTCCTCCATGTAAGGTAGCGAGTCAGCTAAATACTTTCACGCCTGTTGGAATTGCGATGATTATGGTAGCAGAAGTGAAGTATGCTCGTGTGTCGACGTCTATTCCTACAGTAAATATATGGTGGGCTCACACGATAAATCCCAGGAAGCCGATTGATATTATGGCTCAGACTATTCCTATGTACCCGAAAGGTTCTTTCTTTCCTGAGTAATAGGTAACAATGTGCGAGATTATTCCAAAGCCTGGTAAAATTAGAATATATACTTCAGGGTGGCCAAAGAATCAAAATAAGTGTTGATATAAAATAGGATCTCCTCCTCCTGCTGGGTCAAAGAAAGTAGTGTTTAGGTTTCGGTCTGTGAGTAGTATTGTAATTCCGGCAGCTAGTACTGGTAAGGATAAGAGCAGAAGTACGGCTGTGATTAGGACGGATCACACGAATAGAGGAGTTTGGTATTGTGATATTGCGGGGGGTTTTATATTAATAATAGTGGTGATAAAGTTGATAGCCCCTAGGATGGACGAGACACCTGCTAAATGTAGGGAGAAAATTGTTAAGTCTACGGACGCTCCTGCATGTGCTAGATTACCTGCTAGAGGAGGGTATACGGTTCATCCTGTTCCTGCTCCTGCTTCCACTATGGAGGAGGCTAGTAGGAGAAGAAGGGAAGGAGGCAGAAGTCAGAAGCTTATATTATTTATTCGTGGGAATGCTATGTCGGGTGCGCCAATTATTAAGGGGACTAATCAGTTTCCGAAGCCCCCGATTATAATTGGTATGACTATGAAGAAGATTATTACAAAGGCATGGGCGGTTACAATGACATTGTAGATCTGGTCATCTCCCAGTAGGGTGCCTGGTTGGCCTAGTTCTGCGCGGATTAATAGGCTGAGAGCGGTGCCTACTATTCCAGCTCATGCACCGAATAGGAGGTAGAGAGTGCCGATATCCTTATGATTTGTGGAGAATAGTCACCGGTTTATGAACATAGGTAAAATGGCTGACAAGGGTATTAGACTGTAAATCTAAGAATGGGGGTTTAAGTCCCTCTTTTACCAAGTTCCGTGGTGAAAGGTTCACGTTGAATTGCAAATTCAAAGAAGCAGCTTCAACCCTGCCGGGGCTTCTCCCGCCTTTTTTTTCTTCGCGGCGGGAGAAGTAGATTGAAGCCAGTTGATTAGGGTTTTTAGCTGTTAACTAAAGTTTCGTGGGATGATAGCCCACCAGTCTAGAAGGGCTTAGCTTAATTAAAGTGACTGGTTTGCGTTCAGTAGATGTGAGATATATTCTTGCAGTCCTTAGGGTAAATTTCAGAGGCTAAGTGAGTAGCACTTACTTGGGGCTTTGAAGGCTCCTGGTCTGTTTAACCTAAGCTTCTAGGAGATTGTTAGTATTATTGGGGTTAGTGGGAGTATTATAGTTGAGATTACGATTAGTGGTGGTAAAAGGGTTATAGTTTTTGTGTTTTCGAATTGTCATTTTATTTTTGTAATGTTTGTTGAAGGGAATATGGTTAGTGCTGTTGTGTATGTTAACCGTATATAGAAAAATAGGTTTAGGAGAGCTGTTATTGCTATAAATACGGGTATAATGATTATATCATTTTTTGTAAGTTCATGAATGATTATTCATTTGGGGATGAAGCCTGATAATGGGGGTAAACCTCCTAGTGATAGTATGATAGTTAGGACTAGTGAGGCAATTAGTGGGGATTTATTTCATATGTTAGATAGTGAGAGTGTGGTTGTGGATGAGTTAAGTATGAATAGTATGAATGTTCCAAGTGTTATTATGATGTAGATTATGAGGTTTAATGTTATTAAGGTGGGGTTGTATGTTGTTACAGCGACTATTCATCCTATGTGGGCAATTGATGAGTATGCTATGATTTTTCGTAGTTGTGTTTGGTTAAGGCCTCCTCAACCTCCTGTGAGAATGGATATGATAGCCATGATTGTTAGTAGGTTTGGATTGGTGGATGGTGAGATTTGGTATAGGATGGATAAGGGGGCGATTTTTTGTCAGGTGAGTAGAATTATTCCTGATGATAGGGAAATCCCTTGGGTTACTTCGGGCACTCAAAAGTGGAAGGGGGATAGTCCTAGTTTTATTGCCAAGGCTACTGTTATTATGTTTGATGCAATGGGGTTGGGTGTGCTTAGTGCCGTTCATTGTCCTGTTAGTAGCAGGTTAGTAATGATTCCTAGCATTAGAAGTATTGATGCAGTGGCTTGAGTGAGGAAATATTTTGTTGATGCTTCTGTGGCTCGTGGGTTGAAGTTTTTTATTAGAATGGGGATTACAGCTAGTATGTTTATTTCAAATCCGATTCAGATGGTTAATCAGTGGGAGCTTATTAGTACTATAATAGTTCCTGAGATAACGGTTGATATGATAGTAATAAGAATGGGGGGTTTGATTAGTATGGGAAGGGGATAAACCAACATTTTCGGGGTATGGGCCCGATAGCTTATTTAGCTGACCTTACTGTAGAGTTTGGTGTAGATTAGGTAGCACGAAGATTTTTGAATTCTTAGGGTTAGGTTCAATTCCTATAATTCTAGAAATAAGAGGGCTTGAACCTCTATGATTTACTCTATCAAAGTAATTCTTTTGTCAGACATATTTCTTATGTTTGTGGTGGGATACTTGCTGTTATGATTGGTAGGGATACGTGTCATATGCATAGGGCTAGTGTTAAGGGGAGGAAATTTTTTCATAGTAGGTGCATGAGTTGGTCGTAACGAAATCGTGGGTATGATGCTCGGATTCATAAGAAAGAGATTGTTAGTAGTAGTGTTTTTATGATGAAGTTGACGGAGTATAGTTCTGGGAGGTAAGGAGTATGGAATGCACCGAAAAATAGGATGGTTGTGAGAATGTTTATTATGATAATGTTGGCATATTCGGCTAGGAAAAATAGGGCGAATGGTCCGGCTGCGTATTCGACATTAAATCCGGACACCAGTTCTGATTCTCCTTCGGTTAGGTCGAATGGGGCGCGGTTAGTTTCTGCTAGGGTTGAAATAAATCATATTATAGCTAGGGGTCATGCAGGGAAGATTAGTCATAGGTGTTCTTGTGTGGTGATTAGTGTGGATAGTGTGAAGGATCCGTTTATTAGTAGTAGGGATAGGAGGATGATGGCTAGTGTGACTTCGTATGAGATTGTTTGGGCTACGGCTCGTAGAGCTCCAATCAGAGCATATTTTGAGTTTGAGGCTCATCCAGATCATAGGATAGAATATACGGCTAGGCTTGATATAGCTAGTATAAACAGGATTCCTAAGTTTATGTTGATGAGTGGGTAGGGTATGGGTAGTGGAATTCATATGGTTAGGGCTAAGGTTAGTGCTAAAATTGGGGCTATTATGAATATAGTAATGGATGATGTTAGAGGTCGTAGGGGTTCTTTGGTAAAGAGTTTTACGGCGTCTGCAATTGGTTGTAGTAGGCCGTAGGGTCCTACGATGTTTGGGCCTTTGCGAAGTTGTATATACCCTAAGATTTTTCGTTCTACTAATGTAAGGAAGGCTACGGCGAGTAGGATGGGTACAATTAGTGAGATGATGTTGATTATGAACATGATGTTAGGAAGAGGATTTGAACCTCTGGGAATAAAAGTTTAAGTTTTACGCAATTACTGGGCTCTGCCACCCTAACAAGGCCCTATCTCTAGGGCTGTGAAGTGGTAGTAGACTGGCTAGATTGAGATTTTATCATCTATTAGTCTTGGGGCGTTCTAGTGGAATAGGCCTCATTTCTCTTGTCCTTTCGTACTGGGAGAAGTTGATATAATAGATAGAAACCGACCTGGATTACTCCGGTCTGAACTCAGATCACGTAGGACTTTAATCGTTGAACAAACGAACCCTTAATAGCGGCTGCACCATTAGGATGTCCTGATCCAACATCGAGGTCGTAAACCCTATTGTTGATATGAACTCTTGAATAGGATTGCGCTGTTATCCCTAGGGTAACTTGTTCCGTTGATCAAGTTATTGGATCAATAAATGATAAGTTACTTTGACGGGTTAGTCTATGTTTTATCACTCGGAGGTTTTTTTGTTCTCCGAGGTCACCCCAACCTAAATTGCTGAACTCATTAATAAAGTTGTGTTATATCCTGTTGGTGTTAGATGGGTTTATTATGAGTTAGTTAATTAAAGCTCCATAGGGTCTTCTCGTCTTATTAGTCTATCCCCGCCTCTTCACGGGGAGGTCAATTTCACTGATTGGAAGTAAGAGACAGTTAAACCCTCGTGTGGCCATTCATACAAGTCCTTATTTAGAGAACAAATGATTATGCTACCTTTGCACGGTCAGGATACCGCGGCCGTTTAACTAATGTCACTGGGCAGGCAGTGCCTCCAATATTGGTTATGCTGGAGGTGATGTTTTTGGTAAACAGGCGGGGTTTGTGTTTGCCGAGTTCCTTTTACTTCTTTTAATCTTTCCTTGTTGCATACCTGTGTTGGGCTAACAGTTAGTTTGATAAATGTTTTATTGGTAGTTTGTTTTTATCTTGTTGTTAACTAATCAGTGGGTATTCGTTGACTGTTATAAGCTTATGCAAAGGAGAAGTATTTCTTGTTACTCATACTAGCATTATTGCTTCTATTATTGAATAGATTGGCCCAGTATTATATTAGGAGTTGGGTAAATATTTTTGGTATTAAGGGGGTTGAGCTGTTGAGCTTGAACGCTTTCTTAATTGGTGGCTGCTTTTAGGCCTACTATGGTTTTGTATTGTTTTACTCTCTAAGTAAGGTTGTATCCTTATTCTAAAAAGCTGTACCTTTTTAGACTATATTTTAAATTTACATTGTAGTTTTGGGGCTTATAGGTAAATTTAAAGTTGAACTGAAATTCTATTCTGGGCAACCAGCTATCACCAGGCTCGTTTGGCTTTTCACCTCTACCTATGAATCTTCTCACTATTTTGCGACATAGATGAGTGCATCCCTGTGGATTGTTCGTAGGTAGCTCGTCTGGTTTCGGGGTTTTTAGCTTAAGGTCTCTTTGCTAAATTGTTCTAGCTAGCTCATTATGCAAAAGGTATAAGGGGTTATCTTTGCTGTTTATTGCTTTGAATTTTCTTTCATCGTTCCCTTACGGTACTCTCTCTATAGCTCCAAGTAAAATTTCTATCTCCTATACTGTAATTATGTAATTAAATGTTTTGGTTGAAGATTGGTTGTGGTAGTTGAATTGGTATTTGGGTGGGCTAGTTTTAGCTCAAAGTGATCAGTTAGTGCGTGAGATCTTCTGGGTGTAAGCCAGACGCTTTAGTTAAGCTACACTTTGGTTTATCCAAGCGCACTTTCCAGTGTGCTTACCTTGTTACGACTTATCTCCTCTTGCGTTGGTTTGTTTTGTATTATGTAATGTTTTGGTGTGTTGTTTGAGGAGGGTGACGGGCGGTGTGTGCGTGCTTCATGGCCCTATTCAATTAAGCTCTCTATTCTTAATTTACTACTAAATCCACCTTTAGTTTGTAGGTTTCATATAAACTTTCGTAGGTATTAGTCTTGGTTAGAAAATGTAGCCCATTTCTTCCCACTTCATTGGTTACACCTTGACCTAACTTTTTTATGTAATATTATTGTGCTTACTTTTCTTCCTTTTGAGGGTTTGCTGACGATGGCGGTATATAAACTGGTTTAGCTAGAAGTGGTGAGGTTTATCGGGGTTTATCGATTATAGAACAGGCTCCTCTAGAGGGATATAAAGCACCGCCAAGTCCTTTGAGTTTTAGGCTATTGCTAGTAGTCCTCTGGCAGATAATTTTGTTGTTGGAATTATTTATGTTTAGGGCTGAGCATAGTGGGGTATCTAATCCCAGTTTGGGTCTCAGCTATCGTGTTGTCGGAAATAATAAAGTCACTTTCGTGGCATATTTTATGTTGGCGGTAGCTTTTTACGGCCTAGCTAAATTTTAACTTTAGTATTATGGTGTCCTTAACACGTTTTACGCCGGGGACCTATTAATTTGGGTTAATCGTATGACCGCGGTGGCTGGCACGAAATTTACCAACTCTAATGTTAGCATGACTTAGTCAAACTTTCGTTTATGGCTTAATTTTTATCACTGCTGTATCCCGTGGGGGTGTGGTTGAGCAAGGTGTTGTGAGCTACTTGTTTAGTGTGCTTGATACCCGCTCCTTTTAATCATTTGGAGATTTAGAGGGCATTTTCACTGGGATGCGGAAACTTGCATGTGTAATTCTGCTAATAACTAATAGGAAGGCTAGGACCAAACCTTTATGTTTGTGGAGTCTTGTGACTCTTCTAGGCATTTTCAGTGCCTTGCTTTACATCTATAAGCTACACTAAC